TGTTTAGTTTAGTCAATGGTACCGTACCAACAAGATCGACTTCCTCCCTTTGTTCGTTAAGTTGGGATTCAATAATCACATAAATGAATCGAAGCTGTGCTCTATGCCTCTTTAACTTATTTTTTCAACCTTCACACGCCCTTGCCTGCTTTGATTCTTGTGCTTGCTTGTGCCCCCTTTTTTGGCGCTTGCCTGGATCGCTATCTTACTAGCAGTAGTGCTGTTTTCTATTGGAGCTTCCCCTATTCCTTTTATCGAGCATAATGATTCGAATCGGGCTTTGTTGTATAATTCTTTGCCGAAAGAGGTCTCCGCCGACCCAACGACTTTCCGATGTGATTGACAAGCATGGAACGGAGTTTAATTCATCGCGACAGGAGTTCACCAAGTCTAAGAATGGGCCGGTCATCCAACGAAAACGGGGACGGTCACCCAGCTAAGGCCCACTTTTACCTTAAAGATCAAGGTCTGTGAATGAAATGTCCTCTACTCGGTAGTAGTAGGAACAAGATGTAACTGATTCATCCGTGCCAACGAGAAGAGAAGGGGGGCTTCACCTGTTTGAATCCGCTGATCAGGAAGAGAGAAAGGAATAGGTTTTCTCTTTAGATAAAGCGGAAGCTCGTTCCTGGCCTCTTTGGCAGTAGCAAATCTGAATTCATAACCCGCCAATCTATCTTTGGACAAGAGTCGTCAGATCTTGCCCAGGCAAAGGAGCGATCGACACTCGCTCGCAAAGCGCAAGGACAAGTTGATTCAGAAAGGGGAACAGGAGTCGCCTAGCCTGGTTCTTCTTTGTTTTCCTGAGCGGTATGGTACGGCACGTGGGAAATAACAAGAAGAGAGAAGTAACGAGACGAGAGATCCGCAGGAAATAACGAAGTACAAGCGTGAATTCTCTATCTATCTCTTTCCTTAGCTGAGAGAGAGAGGGAGCGAACTATCGACATGCAGGCATACCGAGTATGTTCGAAAACCCTAACACAAGACAATTAAAGGGAGGACTTACGTGTTCTCGGGCGAGTGCGGATGTAATCTCGGTTAGTATACAAGATCATCAACGTGTACAGTAATAGGATGCGATTGCGGAGCCCTTTTCTTAGTTACCTTTCGGAGTGGTTCTGCCTCTATTTTTGTAAAAAAGTAGTCCATAGCAACTAAGATAAAGGCATGACTGCGAGAGAGAACAAATGCAAATGAATTCGATTCCATGGGTGGAGGGTGGTAAGAAGCAATAAAGCACAGTGCAACGAGATGAATTCCTTTTTTTGTTGAAGGAGGGACAACTGCCGCTAAAAAGAAGGATGGTGGTTGGGTCGAGGCTTCGTGTACATGGCGTACACCCGACTATCGTGCCGGTTCCGGTAATGGTCTAAGCGCGCCAGGACTTGATATCCCGTGCCAACTGAAAGACGATCGACGATCTCTTAGGAAAATGAAAGATCGGTTTGATTTAAGGCTTCATTTCAGATTTAGGAAGGAGAAAAGAAAGCGGTCGAAAGCAAGCGAGGAAATGCTTTCTGAGTTCCTTCGATCTGGCACTTCTTTGAACTTATTGAAGCTTGAGAAAGAAGTCCTGCTCTGCTGCCCTGTGTTAAGCAAAGTGAGTTGACTTCGTCATGTAGTTGACCGAAGGTCTATCCATGAGAGTGAGCCGAGCCGAATGGCGTATCCCAAAAGAGGAGCACGGGGGCTCACTCCCTCAATGAGTCTATCCTGCTTCAGGCCATGTTGTTCAGTCTCCTGGAACTAAACTCTTAGATTCAGCCGCCTCCATCCATCGGCAATCCGCTCCCGTACGGACGTTGACATGCTTAGCGAAGGTCTCCTTTTTTACGACGAAATTTAGATCAGGTTGCACGAAAGGAAGGGGGAAACCCTATCTAGAAGTCGTTTTTGATGAGGAGAGGGAAAACCCCTCCCTAACGCTGGGCAAGATCAATAAATAAGAAGCTTCGGCTTAGGGCGACCAAACCAAGCTCGATTCGCTCCAAATTCCCACTGTGCCTTCCTTGGGAAAGGTGACCCGTATCTTCAGGTCGCTCCAGGCTCTACCGGAACCGAGCGTACCTTGGGACACGCGCTACAAAAGGCTTAGGAAGCGGGCCTGTCTGATGAGGGGACTTCGTAAACTATCTAACTTTGAAGCTATTACACCCAAAAGGGTGAAACCACAGAAGCAGGTAACCCTGACTTCAAGACACATGGTGAAGAGCACCGGTCAAGCTCACAAGAGGGAAGGAACGAAAGATTGATTGATCTGCTGCTAGATCGGAGATATAAGGGAAGCGCTGGTAACCGAACTCTTTCGCGAAAGGGATTCCACCGCCGAGTCTGTGTCTGTTATGAGAGCAGTGGCTAATAGAACTGATGCGCCTCAGAAAGCAGCGTCCTTCTCAATCAATGCCTGGGCATCCCATACATAACCACCGAACTGACATTCTCCGTACTGAGTTCTCTCAGGTTCCAACTCTTGTTTTTCCGTAATAATATAAAAAGGTTCATGACCATCGATCGGTCGGAAGGTTAAGAGTGAGAGATATTATTTATGTTCAAAGTCAGGCGCTTCCTTGTATCCCGCTTGGCGGTACATAAGGGGAAAGACGAGAATAGACCTCAAGGTCGGAACTAGCTGTTTTGGTTTTCTTTCTTTGGCTATGGTTGCCTTGACCAGAGGGTGCCAAACCATTTAGAATGAGCCGTATCCAAAGATCCATTTACCCAGACGGTGTGCGAAACGAGGAAATTGGCCGTAGTAGGCCGAGTTTGACTCTATCGCCCGACACACAGCCCTCTATGTAGCGCTACCACAAGACCTTTCGGTGCCATCACAAGAACGAAGGAGACCCGCAAAGAGCGTTTGTTTGCACAAGGAGTGGAGCGATCCCTGAAATCATAGGTCCGATGAACAACTAAACCGAATGATCGAGAGACAATAACATAAGGGCACCTCTATAGACGCGAAAACCGAGTTACAGACCCCGGTGTGATGAATGTGAGAAGCATCGGCCCCGGAGAAGGCTGGATCGTAGGAAGCGAGTTATACGTCTATGAATCCTTCCTGTTAGCTCAACGAGTACCCAATATTCCCAGTAGGAGTCGGCATATCGTGCATAATGGATCCTGATTAAGTATGGGTCATCGGGGCGAAGAGGGGGGATCCCCTGTTGCTTTCGGGCCAGGCTCTAACCCGCTCACCTGTACCGCCTCCTCACCCAGCTCTATGAAGAGGCCTCTCCTTTCACTAAACGAGTGGTTCTTTGTGGAAATCCCCCCATTCTTTTTGGATGGAGAATGGAGTGCAACGAGCGACGGCGAACCGGCAGTTAGCTTCCAACCCTCACGGGCGAGGAAGGCACAAGGGCTCGACGGTTTGCCCGCGAAATCAAAAGCTGCCGTGTGGGATAACTATGAGACCGTGTTCCAACTCTTTTTCTTTAATTAAGATAAGAAGAAAAAGAGGTTCCTAAAAAGAAACTTAGATCTTCAAGCTAAGATGCTAGAAGTGATAATTAAAGCGGAAAACTTGAAATAGAATGAATGATTCTTATTTGAAAGAATGAAGTCAAGCTAAGATTTCCAAGCAGAGGTAGGAAGAAGTGCCATCTGCTTAATCGGAATAATCCGCTGAAACAAACGCGGAGAAGGCCAATAGCGGGGCTTTTAAGCCACGTTGAGAAAGCAGTGAGGGGGACCCTATTCGACCGATCAAAAGCCTTTTTTAGTTAATAGACTATTTGATCTTGTTCAAACTCAAATCTTTGAGCTAGGGCTTCATTATATGGGTAAGGTCAAGTTGATAAGCCGCCTACTTCCTTAGCGAGCCTTTCTTGCTGTCCTTCATGGGGGAATAATAAGTTGGAGCGGATCCCTGCCGCCTGGTAGCGGGTGTGTGTGGGCGAAGTCGAGATTAAGATGAAAGGGACGACGATTAGAATATTCTCCTTTAGAAGACGATTCTCAAGAACGGATAAAGGATGGATGAGACAAATGATATGACCTAGAGCAATGGCATGGTGAACCAAAAAGTATCCAGGCCCTGTTGTTAGGAATAACGAATTTTGATTCTCATTAATAGCACTTAACCAACCAACCAGCTAACCATATGCTTTTACCCGCGCTGAATGCAGGATCATTCGCGGGGGATAAGAGTACATCAAACCCATATAATATAAGGCCTTACCGTGAACAGATTGTATCCACTGAGCAAATATAGATAGATAGTAGGTTCAATCAAGATTTGTTTTGATGGAGTACCATTACCAGATGCGAGCATAACATCATTATGAAATTGAAGTCCTAGAGTGGGAGGGCCTCGGAATAAACTAGCCCAACTCACTCAGATGAGAGATGTTAGCTTCCTAACATTCTTGCCATGCAAATGCATTCTTTCGTTCCGGATTATAATCCCTGATAGAGAGTTATTAATTGTGTTATAAAGACCCATCCGCGAAGAGTGTTTATAGCAGTTCCCGCCCCTTGTGAGGTACCGAATAAGTGAAGTTACTACTTGAATCGGGCTTCTGAGCATACAGATTCCACTGACCTATAAAAAGAGGCTCTAAACTTTGGGCTGTAGGCATCGAATGCTGCTATTGAATGCGCTGTTGTTGGTGAGTGAATAACCGGTCTTGTCGTATCAGCTGTGATGTTATCAATTGAATCAGCTGCACATGAGCTAGTGGGATATCGATAATATGAATCTCACTTTATCAATTTCTTTTTCATGTCTCCGACAAGTATAATAGTAGCAGAGGAATAGGCCCAGAATCAACTGCTGGTATAGAATCAGTTCTTTGCGTAGACGCTCTTGGTCCAATTTAATCAGAATCCGTTGTTGCGCTAGAATAAGCTCTGGGACTAGGGCAAATCCTGGTGGAAGGTTTTTAATCATTCTTTGGGATTAGCTCAGAGGAAGGCGGCTTTTTATGCGACATGTTCGCAGAATGAACCGAGACTCTATAGATGACTATTTCCCTCGTGGAAAGAGCCATTATTCAACACTTACAATACAAATAAGGCATATTAAAAGCAACAAAATCTTTCTTCTTGGGCAAGAGAATCACTAAGACGTACCGGAATTGAATCAATATCGGTACAGCCGGAGGCATGGTCAAGTACTGAATCTCTGGCGGAGCCTTATTCAAAGACAGGATTGGGAACCCATAAAAGACCGATAGGGAGAACAGGCAGATTCCCCACTCAATTCCTCTATTAGATAGGGCGGCTAGCCATATATATAGAAAGGGCTGTGCAGTTGATAGAAGCAAGCCCACTGACCGAGCTAGCAGGGCACTTCTTATGGTAGGAGGCTCATTGCCAGCAAACCCAAAACTTTGAAAAATGGGGCCAATTGGGAAGCGGCCCGACTTAGCCAGCTGACAGAGATGCGGGGGTCTTCCTCCTCTTTTGATTGGTCTACGGGACTCCTGCAAACTAGCTGATAAGAAAGCAAAGAGGGATGCCTTTTTTAATCAGCCAACGTCAAGACCTGCAACAGAGTCCTACCACGTTAAGGGAGAGCACCCAACTTGCTTGTTGACACGTGAGGGGAAATAGGAGTCTGAGGTGGCAGGATTTACCACTAGAGCCCTATGGTAGTGATGGTTGGTCCCACTACTCCTTCGAGTGCCTTTTGCGCTTAGCGTCGGAAAGAGGTGCTTCTACAGCGAAGGTGCTAAAACCTAAAACTAGGCGAACTTACTTCGGAAACTTAAACGAATCAATTCATTTAATGTAGACATAGTTCTTTCCTTTATAAAGACTTGCCCCCGGCCTTGTCAGCTCATCTGTAAGGGGCGAGCGGTCGGTCTTCTGTCTGATGGTAATGCGAATCTCTTGCAATTGGTCTATGGCAAAGGGTCATCTGTCCAATAATCAGTCGGAATCAGTCCACGAATGACTTTCTTTTTTTAAATAGATGGCCTTCCCGCTTTTCTTTCTTCTGTCAGTCGTTCCAACCGGTCCCTTTACTAGTAAGCCTCTATAGGCCTCTATCTCGAATTTCTCGCTTTAATCGGTCGCAACTCTTGCATCTGGAAACTGGAAACGATCTCTTGCTTGTTGACTTGCGGTCTGCCCATTCCAGTGGTTCAGGACTCGGGCTATAAGGCCTCTTTTCGATAGTAAAAAGGCCTGTTCAATCTATCTGATGTAGGAGGAGTTCATCTCTTCGATCTCTTTCTTTCCTTCCGGGGTGAAGGAGCTAGCTAAACCAGTTCCAGAGTTCATGAGTGAATCTCAATCAAATCAATGTAAGCGGATGGCCTGTTCAAGTATCATATAATTACATTGAAATTTACGTGGGGGGATAAGATGAAATACATATGGTGCAAGTACTCCTTGTATTAGAATCTCCCCCTGGAAGAGCTTAGCTACTTTACTAACTTGTTCCATTAGCGTAGAGTTTAAAACATAGAAAGTGTATCCTCCAATAGAGTATTAAATTATTACCTCTATCATTGGAAACTTATACTATAAAGGAATCGATTCCCTTCCTTTAAAGAAAGAGATCCTCCTTTCCTAAGCACTCTTCTTAGGGAGTAGGAAGTGTCTGCAAGCCTAGTCCTTTGAGCTCGGACTCCAACAAGAGTTCGAGCATTAGAAGCAGAGGTAGGACTAGTCTGGGTATGAAGCCTTTCCTAGAGTGAGTCCTTCTGTAAGTAGAAGGCAGCCATCTAAGGGATGCAACTAGTCTGTATGCAAAGCATCCTGTAATAGTCCCCTTCTTTAATAGGAACTTCCGGAAGGTGCTATCCTATGAGCAGAAGCAAATGAAGATCTAGAGCGAGTCTTCCTTGATGAGCCTAAGGAAATAGAAGGAGCAAGGCTCTAATCCCATTTTACCTATTGATTAGAGCTAGGAATCCTAGAAGCTAAAAGAGTCAAGCAAGCAATTTGAATAGGGATTATGAACAGGCCCTTACCCGTTCGATTGATTGTTCTAAAAGTCGAAGTCGTTTCGTTAAGTCGAATTGAAAGGTAGGTTTTGTCAGTGATTAAATGGAAAGGGGGAGCGGTTCGGGCCTACTCTTAAGATAAGACTGTTCCCCTTTAGCTTTTTAGTCAATTCTAATTGTTCACTTTTAGTTGACCGTTCCGCCGGGGCTTCCTCTTTGAGTGGAAGCCCTGCGCTGCACTCCAGTGTTGAATTTATTGATCGACGTCCGGAGAACGCTCGACCGAAGGAATGAGTCACAAGGTGAATTGTAAGCCCCAACGACAAACGAACCTACGGGCAGGGCATTATCGGGAAGTACCTTCCATCTCCTTCCTAAAATTCCCTATGATATATAATTAGTTCACGTCAAAAGTCCATTTAACTTGCTATTCAATTACATCCAGAGGCATAATTAGAAAGTAGTACTGTAAGCGCTATTGCTCCTATGAGAACAGCGGCTGCAGCTGTGTATTTGTGTTCCTTAAGGGCCTGGTTTATTTCTTTTAAACCGCTTTCTACCTCCTCTTTTTTTTTCAGAAAGTATTCCAAGGGGCTCGAATGCTTGATCCAGCCCCCCTGTTCCAATTCCCGAAGTGCTTTCGATCGAGTAGGTTAGGTTTTCTCGCATGTGAAGTAGGCATTCCGGATCCAACAGAGATAAGGACTGTTGTGTTGTTATTACTTGATCCGGTAGTAAGCCCCACCAAGCGGTAACCCCGATCACCAAACAAGGAAAGAGTCTAGTATTTCTCTCGGTTAATGAGAAAAGGTTAGTTGCATGTGGTATCTTAATGCTTTTTACCTTCGAAAGCTTTTTGGATATATTTCCAAAGCCTCGCTCCGGTGATCGAACCAACTGTTTTATTGCCTTCTTATTCCCACTTGTTTGTACGTCAGTTTCTGGTTTGCCAATTGCTTGGAGGAGGTCGCTAGTTCCAATCAGATTTTTCCACAAATGGATGCTGTATTCCTCTATCGCCTGTTTTCTCATCATAGGAACCAATTTCCTTGCTTCTTTTCATTGGAATGTTTGGTTTATCAACAGTTTTCATCAGTATCTTTCCTTTCCTCGCATTATGGGGCCTGAAAATTCTTTGTTGGGCGTTATGTTGAGCCGTACCTTTACCTTCTTGTTTTTTAGGCCGATACTCATATCTATTACTCACAGTAACTTGGGACAGTTTTGCGACTTTTGCGATGAACGGAATCATGGTAGTTTTTGGATTTGTTGTTCTTAGAGCACACGGTTTATGCTTTCTCCGTGCACTTATTTAGTTGTTTATTTTTCCTCCAATGTTTCGGTACCAGTTTTTTGGTATCAAATGTGTGGGATTGGAATTTTTTTTATTCATTCGTGCCTTAGAGGCCACACCGTTTCCGCAGTGGACGTCCGACCCCCCGAAGCAACTCATACGAATAAAACCCTATTAGTATGGGCGTTCTACCTGTCGGATGAAGCGACAGTAGTAGTATCGTAAGTCCCACCCCGTAGGGTTAGGACAGCCACCGCCTTACTACTGTCAATGACCACCTTCTTGTACTGTGTGAATATTCATTTTTCTGGATGGAGTTTCTCTTTTCACTTACGCCTAAGCCCCACTCAGAATGGCTACTGGACAAGGGCAGGGTTGGCGATTCCCTCAAAACATATATAGATGCATCCGGTCTGGAGACCATTGGTTTTGCGGACGTAAAAGCTACTTGTGATAAACTACACACACAGTGTTCGGCCATCACTTACGCAATTCCGATCAAATTAGATTCTTGATAATACTCCTACGGAGTCAAATCAAATAGAGTTCCATCCGTTAAGTTCTTCGTAACACTGAACTGAGGTTGGTATATTTATAGGTTAACTCTTTCCAACTACATGAACCTTCTCAAGATAGAACTCAAAATCTATCTTGAGCAAGCTACTCTACCTCACCAGCTCTATGCCGTAAGCCAATTCGAAAGCTTGATCACTAATAAGACCTAAAGCAATGAAAGAGACCAACAACACAGCTAATGTCTTTCCTCTATGCTGATGTAGATTCAGAGGATCGAAAGTACTCTTCTCGATATTCTTGACTTCTTGCGCCACCCTTTCGTGTATTTGATTCTCGCACACACAAGCATCGCCCATATCCTGATTGGAGCAAAGCCTCCTCTCAATCACTAAGAGTGGTCTCAGATGCAATGCCGCTGAGATGATAAAAAAAGTTCTGTTAGGTTCTTAGTATCACTAGCAAACTCGTACCATCTTATCTTTCCGGCCAATGATCAAATCCAATCGTCAAAAGTCTATACTAGATTGAAAGCTTCAGCGGTTATTATTAAGAAGTAGTCTATAAAGATTTTTAGTCTGGTTGTAGTAGATACTTTGGACTCGATTTTTCTGCATTTCCTGAAGAATCTCGGGAAGTTTTTCCACTCCCCCATGCATCCGCTCCAACATTGACACGATCTGCTCCACCTGTTCAGGAGCAGGTTGCCTAAGATGCTCCTCGTTCTGCAATTCGCGGATGAGATTCCCGATCTTGTGCTCGTGATCCCATATCCATTGGAAGGACAGGGAATCGAAATCTATTTTAGTTTTAGGCACAATATCGCCCTCATCTGCTCTCGGAGGAACCGGGGGGCCCAGTCTCAACTCGAGATCCAAATCCACTCTATTTTCGTTATTCATATATAATTGGACATCGAACAAAGGATCTAAAAAAATGTTTCCTGCAAAGAGTTTTAAAAGAAAGAGTCTCCATAAGTAGGCAACAAAAAATGGAAAAAGAACTATAGAAAGTCTTTTAAGCCATTGTACCAGATTTGTCATAAAATTGAGATTCTTTCGGTTCCTTCCTTATCAGAGAGGGGCCCCTTAGGGAGCGGGGCTTAAAGTAAGGATATCTATTCTTCTAGTTAGCACTTGAGTGCAAGGTGCGCATAAGTTTCATTCTTACAACTATCTTTTTTGAAGCAGATAGTTTACAGTGCTCATTCTATAGAAACTGGATGGATAAGAGAATATGTGGTGGTTTGTACTATTAGCAATGTTCGGTTTTCATAAATGCGCCTATAGGATTA